CGTTTTTTTTTATTCGAAACGCCTCGTGATCTTCAACCAATTATGTGCTTCAATATAATTACCTGGAGTAAGCGCTATAGCTTGTTTCCAATACTCAGCAGCTTGATCGGACCAAGCCTCCGCAATTTCAGAATCACCCTGCAGAATGGCCTGTTCTCCCCGGTTGGGATAGGTGGGTCAATTCCTTCCCTTAGAACCGTACTTGAGAGTTTCCTACCTCATACGGCTCAACAATCAATTCTTTTTGCGGTCTCATTTGAATTTACCCTATGCTAACTGAATTAGATTTATGATAAATCTATCCCATTTTTCTTGGGTTAACCAGAAGAAGTTAATTACATAAGTTTCAAATTATAATTTTGATCAATAATTAATTATTAGTTTTAGCTTTTCTCCCACCTTCAGAAAAATGAAGCATAGATATCCCCTATATCGTTATAATTTTCTGAAAGGTAACTATCTCGGTTTCATATATGAAATTTATTTATATAGAATCTTTGAAAAAGACTTTCTTCCATAAGAAAAAAGAACTTACTATCTTTGGGATCTGATGCTACACCGCTGCTCAATACTTTAGTGGATCGACTCTATTACATAAGTTGATTCCTAACTTTATATCCCATATCGTGACATAAGTAAGCAGTTCTTAATTGTATCGAACCCAAAAGCTCGCTAATTGATCTTTACGGTGCTTTCTTTATCAATTCGATCCTTTATCCATAGAGTATAATATGTAGGCCGTACTTATTTTCTTCCTTTTTTTTGTTATCATGAAGTTTCTTTCCTTGCTACAGCTGATAAAAATCGTTGCTTTGGACGATGCATATGTAGAAAGCCTATTTTTTTCTAGTATTGACTAGCCAATTTGATCTTTTTTTCCTTCTTTCTATAGTGGAGATAGTCGCACGTAATGACAGATCACGGCCATATTATTAAAAGCTTGTGGTAAGAATGAGTTTCGTTCTAGTGCCCGGAAATAATATTCCAAAGCCTTTGTATGCTCCCCGTTGCTTGTGTGTATAAGGCCTATGTTATAGAGTATATAACTTCGATCATAGGGATCAATTTCTGGTCGCGTAGCTTCATAATAATTCTGTAAAGCTTCCGCATAATTTCCTTCGGATTGAGCCGACATCCGTTACGGTCGTTCATTTTATTCAAAAAATCTCCGCTCCAGAACCGTACGTGAGATTTTCATCTCATACGGCTCCTCCCTTCTGTGCATAGTACTAAGGGGAATAATCCATGGAATCCAAAATTCCCTATTCTTATTATGAACTGACAGGAGCTGGTATTTTTACAAGAAATCTCTAGCCAGCCTTCCCGCAAGAGGTTTTTTTTCTTAACACCAATCATATTAGTGCTAGATAGACATGGTAACTCCAACGATTTCTTTGTCCTCAACGCCTACTATTTCCAGGAATTAGTCACTTCAACGATCTTTGATGGCTATACGGGTATCCAAAGTACGAACGAGATGGATGTTTGTTGTCCCAACCATTCTTGTTAGGCCCGATACCGATAAGGAAAAGAGCAATTTATAACAAAATAACAAAGTTTTCGTGTTGTTGATTCCTAGTGTAGTGCTTCTTCCCCTATGCCGCCTATTGGTACTATTGGAGTAGGATTGCCCCGCAATACAGAACCTATAGGTGTAACCTTTTGTTCAATACTAAAATCGATATTTAAAGTAAATTAAAGTATCTGAGGCTGGATCAATCGAGGATACACGACAGAAGGAATTGTTCTATCTCCAAACTTTACCTTCACTAAGCGTAACTTTATTTCAAAAATTGGGTTCTTTCTATTCCGAACCACGTCTTTTCTCGTAAGAATGAAATGAGGGCTAAAAAAAAAAAAAAAAACAAGAAAAAAGAATCAAATCACACCATCTCTATAATAGGTAAATGCCTTTTTTTCTCCTGAAGTTGTCGGAATTATTCGTAATAAAATATTGGCTATAATCGAAGAGGTCTTATCAATAAAATTTCCATTTATCCGAGATCTAGGCATAATTAGCAATCCATTCTATAATTCTTCTCATTACCCCCTCGGCTCGGGGAAAATGATCCCACAAACAAAGGAACTGTACATTACAGAATAACATAAAAAAATAAAAATTCTAACTAAAAAGATATGTACCTTCCGCTCAAATTGTATTCTTTTCGGACAAAGAGAGATAGGAGACTTTTGAATCAGATTGAATTTCATATAAATTTCGTAGTATACAAATGAGCAGAACTATTACTATTTCATCTAAGTTGAATAACCAAGGACTTTATTTTACTATGGATTCTTATAACTCGAGAAATTTTGATTTGGTTATGATCCAAGGAGGAAAGAAAAGGGATGGAATAATCATTATACCGTTGAAATGAAATAGAAAAATCCATAGTACGATTCATGAATTTGTAATAGATCTATGGGATAGATGATAAGGGGATAAATGATAAGAGAAGTTGTTGTTGATAAATATGAAATTGGAAAGGAATTTTTTATT